AGAGCCGCGCCTAATACTCCGGCAACTCCCATCATATGAAATGGGTTCAACGTCCAATTATGAAATCCTTGGAAAAAGAGGATGAATCGAAATATCGCTGCTACGCCAAAACTCGGCGCAAAGAACCAACCAGATTGCCCCAGTGGATAAATAAGGAATACGGAAACAAAAACAGCGATTGGAGCAGAGAATGAAATTGCATTATAAGGCCGCAATTGAACAGACCGAGCAAGTTCAAATTGACGTAACATGAAACCTATTAGTGCAAAAGCCCCATGGAGAGCGACAAAAGTCCACAGACCCCCTAATTGACACCAACGAGTAAAATCCCCTTGCGCTTCCGGACCCCATAGTAGCAACAAAGAGTGTGCTAAACTATTGGCAGGGGTGGAAACTGCCGCGGTTAAGAAATTACAACCTTCCAAATAGGAACTAGCCAATCCATGGGTATACCAAGAAGTTACAAAAGTGGTCCCTGTAAACCAACCCCCTAAAGCGAAATAAGCACAAGGAAAGAGCAATAGGCCAGACCATCCTACAAAAACGAAACGGTCCCTTCGTAACCAGTCGTCCATAATATCAAATAGATCATTTTCTTCTTTAGTAACTCTACCAAGGGCTATAGTCATAGTGATCCTCCTATTCAATTACTTCAACCATTTCCGAGCACCTCGTATCACTTCCAAGGCATAGGATAGTTTAATTATCTGTGGACGATTTCTTTCTCGTTCAATGCCCTTTTTCAAAGGTCTCGAAGATAGAAATTTTGCATTTTTATCTATGGGGTCACAACCGAGGTCGTGGTAAATCCATGAATTTGATTCGATTAGTTTTTCTTATACTATAGAAATAAACATTTGAATTCAGCATTATTCCATGACTCCTATTTCAAAGCCTATCCTTTAAGGGAAAAATGAAAATAAAAGTAACCCCTCTTTTCCCACTCGCTTTCTATTGCATGGGTGGGAGAACAAAAATAGGATTCTGAAAAAAAAAGGAAAGATATTGAAAAAATTTGACTTTCGAAATAAATTTTTATGTGTAGCGGAAAGGAGTTGCGATTTTTTCTTATTCCTATAGAACATCTAGTAACAAGAATATGAAATCGTAAATAGCGAAAAATTCTTGCCTTGCGCGGTCTAAGTCTAAGGAAATACAAAAAATCCGCTTATACAATTTCATCTACATCGAATTTATATATCAGAATAGCGGATAGAGGCATCATTCAAGGAGTCAGGTCTACTTACTTTATATTTCTTTCCGATTTTATGGTGGGTTTGATAAGAACCCTTTTTGCTTTGTTGATAAATAATCGAAAAAAGAGTTTTTTCTTTTTTATATAACCTGCTTGTTTTATTATAACAATAACAAGTCCTATATGGAAATGCCCGCTGAAGAGAAAATCTATCTGATTGTTTCTCAGCCAATATCGAATTTTAGAAAGAAAAAACAAGAATTTTCTTCTTTTTTTTATTAACATTAAGAAAAAAGAATATAACTAAAATGGAATTGGCAATATAATTTTTATGGACTTTTGAAAGAAAAAGGAAGGATTTTTTGCAATCGTTATTTCTTGCCTCTGTCATATCACGGAAACCTTTCGATTTGGAACGGGGAGAGATGGCTGAGTGGACTAAAGCGGCGGATTGCTAATCCGTTGTACAATTTTTTTGTACCGAGGGTTCGAATCCCTCTCTTTCCGCCCCCTCGGATCATTTGGGACTTTCGAATTGGAAGGAATTCTGACCCCCGGATTTTCTCATAGATAAATGTACGAAACAAATCCAATTTGTAAGAAAAAATTCCAAAAAAATTTGGATTTTTACTCCTCACGCCCAGGATTACGTCCTGGGTCATTAGATAAGAATCCAAAGATAAAGAGGGAAACAAAGAATATCACTACTGTATAAACAAAAAGTTTGAGAGTAAGCATTACATAATCTCCAAGATTTTTTTTTTAAGGAATAGATTACCCTTTTTCCTTACCACACGGATCCATTAGGATGGGTTTTGTTTATTTTGACACCTAAAAATGCAAAAATCAATTCTTGCAATTTTTTTCAAGAATTGATTTATAATAAGCACTCTTATCAATATCAAAAATTAGGTTAGGTATTGTGTGGGTACCTAAAGGTACCTGCTCAACGTAGGTGCAGGGGGTAGAAAGGCTGATCCAAATTTATTGCTGCAGTTATACATTCAATGTAGAAGAATTTGAATTTTAGAATTGAAGGTTCATAATATAAGATAAGACTTCTCGGCTTTTATCCATTTTTAGAATTTTTTTGGAATGAATACATCATTCAATTTGGCAGACAGAGTAGTAAAGATTTCATCGAAAACTTACAGCAGCTTGCCAAACAAAGGCTAATAGAAAAAAGAGTACAGGTATGACAGGCATAACATCCACGATTGGGTTGAAAATGGCATAAGCTTCGGGCAATTTGGCGAAGAAAAAACTAGTCGGATAAAGAACAGAATTAAAACAGATACAGGTTAAACTAAGTATATTAGGCATAACAAGCATTTCGTTCTTGTAGAGTAGATAATTGGATTTTGATTGAGTTATTTTTCTAAGGGAAAAAGGAAAAGGCGGATTCTAAATCCTTTTTTCTTCGGACTTTCCCAAACGCAAAATACCTCCTTGTATTCGCACTCTCAAATGAGAATGGAATAAATTCGACTTTCATATAATATCTTAATAGAATTCCATGTAATGATCAATGCATTTTTTGGATTCTATATTATCTGCATGTCTAGAATCCTAGCAAGAGAGTATCCCTCATTTTTTATGTAATTGAAGTGGGATTGACGAATAACAAAACAAATAAACATAATAGTGTTTATTAGTGTCGCATAAAACCCGAAATGGGGCGTGGCCAAGTGGTAAGGCAGCGGGTTTTGGTCCCGTTACTCGGAGGTTCGAATCCTTCCGTCCCAGATTTTTCTGATGAAACGAAAGATGAAATCGTACTGTACCCCGCACGAGACAAAAGAAAGTTTATTAATATTAAAGAGAATAATTATCTTTTATGAACTCTTAGATTAGATGCATTTCTAAGCATTCATTTTCTTTCTCAGAAAACATAATCAAGTGTCAAGTCCAGTCAAATTGAATATCTTTATTTTCATGAAAAATTTGGTCTATACGTAAAACACTGTATAAAAAATGAGACCTATCCCTTTATGATAGAGATAGATTTTTGTTGTATTATATTATTAGCAAAAAGGGTCCTTCTTTGGTTAAGCGAAAACGATCTCGATCTGTGATTCTTTAAATATCCAGAATGATCCATTCTGGTAAGGATAAGGTAAGAACTGTTCGTTGGATAGAATGGATTCAAAAAATCATACTTCTCCTAATTTTTGATTTGGAGTTGCTTCTTTTAGGTAAAAGAAAGAATGCTATAAGTAAAAGCAAAGACCTTAATTTTACTTTACACGAAATGTGTGTTTTTTTTTTTACTTCATTTTTTTCTTTCTTTTGGTATTCGAGTCGAAGAAGTACGAGAATTCTATAACTACCAAAAAACTTTCAATCTTTTCATTGGAATAGTTTATTTAGTTAATAGTTAATTGTTTTTGTTACGGAAAAATATATTGCTAATCTAATTCAAATATAGTAATTAAATTAATTAAATTTTTTTGAGGTTGATAGTTTATTTGTTGGAGAAGAGTCGATCCTTCTCTTCTCATTTCAGGATTGACCATCTCGAGTCCTCTGTTGAGGATGGAAATTCAATAATAAATAAGTCTTAAGCAAACTTGTTTATTCGTCTTTTTCGAACTATGTTTCCTTCATATGATAGAATATGGGTTTAAATAAATTGGATCTTTGCGGAGTCTTCCCCGATAAATACTTATTTCTTTTATCCATATTTTTCCATAGATAGCAAGTTTGAATTAGTATACAAAAAACTAAACTAAACCAATGACTATTCATGATCCCATCCATATTGGATCAATTCCCTATACCACTTTGCAATGAAATTAGAGGAATGTTTGTTATGGTGAAACTTCGTTTAAAACGATGTGGTAGAAAGCAACGTGCGACTTGAAGGACATGATCGATTGTGGATTTTGCTATCCATCATTTTCCATAGTAATGAAAATGCTCTTGGCTCGACATAGTCTGTTCTATTCGTCCCGAACCTAATTTGCGCTGGGTTGTTTGTAAGTAAATAGTACACGATGGAGCTCGAGAGGACAGAATTTCTTTTTTATCAAGGGAAAGAATCTAGGGTTAGTGAAAACTAATAAATTAGGCCAACTTTGTCAGTCTATCCTTAATATAGAAGTCGAAAGGTTAAAAAAAGAAGAAAGTCCAATTTTGGAAGATTGGAAAAATTCTTTCAATTAAAAGTCTATCAAAATCAATCGCTCATATTCGATTTCTATAGAAGAGAGAAATGCTTTATCGAAGGAAATAAGAAAAAAAGGGTATGTTGCTACTCTTTTGAAAGAAAAAAGAATAGGAATTCCCGAAGTAATGTCTAAACCCAAGGATTTCACAAATCAAAGATAAAGAATTCCGGAACAAGTAAACGCGATTTTCAACTGTCTCAACAATAAAATTGTCTCAACAATTGAATTGGATCAGAATAAGGAATAAAAGTCAATTCGTTCGAGATGAGACAAAGAAAAGAGTTTAGAGACGACTCAAAAAATTTCGAAGGATTTTTCCTTTTAAGTCTGTCAGTCAAAATTAGCCAACTTGAGTCATGAGTATAAATGAAATTTGTTTTTTCTGTAAGGAAATTAATGCAAGTCATAGTCTAATTTCTATCTACTTGTATTATAGACATAAATTTGAATCATTTTCTCGAGCCGTATGAGGAGAAAACCTCCTATACGTTTCTAGGGGGGGCATTGTTTAGCTACATCTATCCCAATAAGCTGTCTATCGAATCGTTGCAATTGATGTTCGATCTCGAAGAGAAGGAAGAGATCTTCGAAAAGTAGGTTTTTATGATCCGATAAAGAATCAAACTTGTTTAAATGTTCCAGCTATTCTCTATTTCCTTGAAAAGGGTGCTCAACCTACAAGAACTGTTTATGATATTTTAAGGAAGGCAGAATTCTTTAAAGAAAAAGAAGGAACTTTGAGTTAATTGAAGAACTAAATGAATAAAAAAGTAGGACAGGGATCACTAGTATCCCTCGCTGTCTAATTATTTAGACACAATTTGCCTCTTTCTTAGTCCTATTTTTGACTGGATTTATGTCGTGCCAATCCAACATAAGCCTTTATTTTATTTACTTTTTATATCTAATTTGTTTTCTTACTATTGTATTTCCATTGACAAAGGTCTATTGAACAAATAGAATTTGTAGATAGATAGGTCTCTTTATCCTCACTCCATATTAGGTTTTTCTGCCTACACTTCGCTCAAATGATAGGGTTGTCCCTCTTGCATGTACTCTCATACAAGATTTTTTTATTTTATTTAAAGAAATTTAAAGAAATAAAAATTGCTAAAAAAATGACAATTTTGCCATCGTGATTGGAGCCGCTCTTTTTTTAACCTTAGTGAAATTTAACCGGACCTGTTCATTTTGGCATTTGAGTGTTTTTAATGGGGGATAAAATCTTTCTTTTGATGTCTTGCTAGTTCAATGTTTTGACAGGAGCGTGCGGTGTAATTCCATTGATTTTTGGGTTTCGATCGTATCTAAGATCCTATTTTTTCTGGGTTGCTAACTCAATGGTAGAGTACTCGGCTTTTAAGTGCGACTATGATCTTTTACACATTTGGATGAAGCAACAAATTCGTCCAGACTCTTGGTAGAGTCTAGAAGACCACGACTGATCCTCAAGGGTAATGAATGGAAAAAATAGCATGTCGTAATAAAATCAAATTCTTATTTTGGATTTTAGGAATGGAATAAAAAAATTCCGATTTTCTGGGTCTAGTGAATAAATGGATAGAGTCTGGCTCCAATTCTGGTAAAATAAAAAGCAACGAGCTTAACTTCTTAATTGAAATAATTCCCCGATCTAATTAGACGTTAAAAATAGATTAGTGCCTGATGCGGGGAAAGGTTGGGTTTTCCTATGAGCGGACCCTTGATTTTTTCTTTTTTTTTTTAGAAATCCTAATTATTCTTGATTATGGATTGAAAAGGGATGTTATGGATTGAATGTGTAAAAGAAGCAGTATATTGATAAAGAGACTGTATTCCAAAGTCAAAAGAGCGATTGGCCTGCAAAAATAAAAGATTTGTTCTCTTTTGTAATTAGAACAAACATAAACTAATTGGATAGAAAAGGAAAAGATCTGTGGATTAGACTCCCTTTCTTTCCAGGGTTTGTATTCAAAAATGCAACACCCTGTTCTGACCATATTGCACTATGTATCATCATTTGATAAACCGAGAAATGCTTCTTCTTTCTGATTCAAGTAGAAATACAAATGGAAAAATTCGAAGGGTATTCAGAAAAACAGAAATCTCGTCAACAATACTTTGTCTATCCACTTCTCTTTCAGGAGTATATTTATGCATTTGCCCATGATTATGGATTAAATGATTCCGAACCCGTGGAAATTGTTAGTTGTAATAACAATAAATTTAGTTCACTACTTGTGAAACGTTTAATTATTCGAATGTATCAGCAGAATTTTTGGATTAACTCGGTTAATCATCCTAACCAAGATCGATTGTTGGATTACAACAATTTTTTTTATTCTGAGTTTTATTCTCAGATTCTATCTGAGGGGTTTGCGATCGTTGTAGAAATCCCATTCTCGCTACGAGAATTATCTTGTCCGAAAGAAAAAGAAACACCAAAGTTTCAGAATTTACGATCTATTCATTCAATATTTCCCTTTTTAGAAGACAAATTTTTGCATTTACATTATCTATCACATATAGAAATACCCTATCCTATCCATTTGGAAATTTTGGTTCAACTCCTTCAATACCGGATCCAAGATGTTCCATCTTTGCATTTATTGCGATTCTTTCTCAACTACTATTCGAATTGGAATAGTCTTATTACTTCAATGAAATCGATTTTTTTTTTTCCAAAAGAAAATAAAAGACTATTTCGATTCTTATATAACTCTTATGTATCAGAATATGAATTTTTCTTGTTGTTTCTTCGTAAACAATCTTCTTGCTTACCATTAACATCTTCTGGAACCTTTGTGGAACGAATCCACTTTTCTAGTAAGATGGAACATTTTTTGGTAATGTACCCAGGTTTTTTTCGGAAAACCGTATGGTTCTTTATGGATCCTCTTATGCATTATGTTCGATATCAAGGAAAGGCAATTCTTGCATCAAAAGGAACTCTTCTTTTGAAGAAGAAATGGAAATGTTACCTTGTCAATTTCTGGCAATATTCTTTCTCTTTTTGGACTCAACCGCGAAGGATCCATCTAAACCAATTAGCAAACTCTTGCTTCGATTTTCTGGGGTACCTTTCAAGTGTACCAATAAACCCTTTGTTAGTAAGGAATCAAATGCTAGAGAATTCATTTCTAATAGATACTCGAA